TATCGAGCTGGAACAATCTGCTCCTCCTGAATACCTCGATTCAGTGCTAAAAAATTTCCCGTCGCTACCATATAGTATTCATCTCTACTTGGTGATAAATAAAGCATTCGTATTCGTTTTGATCTCTCAGAAATTTCAAAAAATGGACTTTCTATAGACCCCCAACGACCAATCTTTGCGTGAATTGCCAAGGATCCAATAAGTCCTACATTGATTCCTTCCGAGGTGTCAATTGGACAAATGCGTCCATAGTGACTAGGATGGATATCCCGTATCCGAAAACTAGCAGTTCGCCCCGTCAATCCCCCAGGACCCAAATAACTCAATTTTCTCCCATGAACTATTTGGGTCAATGGATTGGTTCGATCTAAAACTTGAGATAATGGGTGTAATCCAAAAAAAGATTCATAAGTGGTTGTTAATGGAGTTGAAGTCACTAAATTCTGAGGAGTCGGTATCAATTTATATCGAATTGCTCCAGATATAGTTCCTCGAATTATATTTTCTAAACGAACGAGAGCCAATCCAAATTGATCTTGTAATAGATCTGCTACGGAACGAATACGTTTATTTTTCAAATGATTCATATCGTCAAGTGTACCCATTCCAAATTTCATTCCAATCAAATGATCCGCAGCTGTCAATATATCTCGCGGTAACAAAAATGTATTGTTCTCGGGTATATCCATATTCAGTCTTCGGTTCATATTTAGGCGACCAATCCCTCCTAATTCACATCTTTGTTGAAAAAATTTTGTTTGTAATTCCGTACATAAAGATTCAGGAAATAGGGGATCTCCGTCTACACAAGCAAATTGTCGATAAAACTCCAAAATGGCATTTTCTTTTGACCCTATTTTGTTTTCCTCCTCCTCATTGAGGAAAGACATAAAAATTTCGGGGTAGCAAACGTTCTCAAGAATTTCGCTTAAATTCGAACCCATAGCTGATGATAGAACTAGAATAGATATTTTCTGTTTCCTACTTACACGAGCCCATATCCTTGCTTTTCTATCAATTTCTAACTCTAATCTTCCCCCCCAATCTGATATTATTGTGCCAGTATAGACTGAAATTCCCTTATGGTCCAACTCTGAACGATAATAGATACCAGGGCTTTGCAATATTTGATTGATTACAATTCTGTAGATTCCATTTACTATAGAAGTTCCCAGGGAATTCATTAGAGGAATGTTTCCAATAAAAATAAATTGTTCTTGGATATCCCTACTGTTTTTCCAAATTAATCCCGCGGATATATAGAATTCAGAGGAATACGTAAGTGATTCATATACAGCATCTTTTTCTTTTATCGAGGGTTCTACCAATTGATAGGTTTCCACAAATAACTGAAATTCAATTTCTTGATCCGTATCTTCTATTTTTGGAAAATTAAAAAGTTCTTCTGTTAAGCCCCGATCAATGAATCTACAAAACCCTTCAAATTGTATTTGATTCAATCCGGGTAGTGTAGACATTCCTTCATTCCCAACCCCAAGCATTTTCAATTTCCCCATTTATTTTATAGAAAATATCCCATGATTTGCTGTCATTCTTCATTGAATCACATGAATCAATTTAGCAATAATGGAATTTCTGGTCTTTTTACTTTACTGAATCACATGAAATTTTACCTAACTATCATGAATCTATTTAATGAAAAATTGGCAAAAAAATGAAAGCACGAGAATTTATAGAAAATTCCCTATTAGGTATGTGTAACAACGAAAATGCATGTTCTGGGGTTGACATATATTAACAGTTGCTGTTATAATGGAAATAGAGAAGGATTAAAAAAAAAAAGAATTTTAGAAACCCATTTTTGTTTTTTTGAGAGTAGGAGGGGTATTCGGATATATTTTTTTTTGTATTATTTTGGCGATATGGCCGAGTGGTAAGGCGGGGGACTGCAAATCCTTTTTCCCCGGTTCAAATCCGGGTGTCGCCTGATCGATAAGAGAATTCAAATAGTTTATTCCGTTTTGTTGATATAGAAAACTTTTTCTTTTTTTCCATCGCAAGCTAGTGTAGGAATAAGGGACTAGTTTGATGCTAAATTCTAAGCATCGGGAAGTTTGTTCTCTAAAATAAAATGTTGTAAATATTTTCGTCTCAGATTCAACGAAAAATTCATTAGAGGGGTGAAAAGGAATAGATAAATCTTGAAATGATAGTCCTTTTATTTCACTACTATTGTAGTGTCCATCTACTTTTTGGGTCTTTAATTAGATTGGATAGGGATAGGTCGGACGGGGAATATAATTCCATTTTAAGTTAGGGAAGGTGTTGAAGAAAAACCTTGTATACAAACTTATGGTAAAGTATATGAACGCTTCTTCATTTATTCCATATTAGTTAGTCCATATTAGTTAGATTAATGAAATTAAATATCTAATTAGATTTCTTTTTTTTGTAATATTATTTTAAAATAATATTACAAAAAAATACAATTCAAAAAGAATCCATTTTTTTGTAATCTCTAGGAAAAGAATTTTAGAGGATGTTTTCCAATTGTTTTAGAGAACGAATCGGGAGACAATCAAATGGAAATAAGAGTCTGAGTATGCCAAGAAATCGATCTTGATTCTATTCTATATTTTTTTTATTTTTGACTTAATGAAATGGGGGGTAAAATAAAACATAGGTCTTTAACTACTCCCAAGGATATTTTTAATTTATGCTTAATTTAATCTTTTTCAATTCTACTAGAAATCAGGTAAGAACTTGTTAGATGTTCTAATTGGATGTTTCGTCAATGATGTTATGACGGAATCTTTTTTTGACTCTGTACCAGCGATTCCACTATTATTATAAGATATTTATTATAAGATATTATCCAATTTTTAGTGAAAAAGAAAAACGAAAATAATACAAGAAAAATTAGTAAACAATAATAATAAAATTTCTTCATATAGAGATAGGAGACACAATTTACATGGATATAGTAAGTCTTGCTTGGGCTGGTTTAATGGTAGTTTTTACATTTTCCCTTTCCCTTGTAGTATGGGGAAGAAGTGGACTCTAAGAGGACTACTAATTGAGTTAAGGGATCCAAATGTCTCAATTATTTTATAGCTAAGTTCTTCCATTTTTGAACTATTGAATTTTGTTATTTTATACTAATTAAATTAATGAAATGCAATTCGATACTCTATTTTGAAACTCTATTGTATTCCAGTGGTGTAATATAATATGGAAAAAAAATACTCTTTAAATCAAACAAATATTTGAATTGTTCCCATCTGATTGTCCCGGGAATACAGATAATTGGAAACTGATTACTACTCCAAACTTAATTCTTTTTAAGATTTAGATTTCGATGAACTGGTTACCACCAATCTTTTCTAAATATGCAAAACTTTTTCATTGAATCCCCTGATCCGTTGTCAATTATTTATATTTAATCAATTCATTTTTTTGGAATACTAAAAATAAAAAGATTATTCTTTTTTTTAAGTAAAACATTCCATTTTTACCATACCTTAATGATAGTATAGTAGAAAGAAATCGATTTGATTTCTTTCTACTATACTATATGGATTTCATAGAATTCTGCTGATTGTAGTCTGATCATTTTATTTAAAAGAAAGACCCGAAATGGAAACCCTTTTTCTTTATTCAATCATTGTCGTCCCGTTGATAAGAAATCAGAAGTCATGTTTAATTAAAATTAGTCACTTTGACTTACCGTTTTTACGTAAATTATAAGTAAAAAGGCAGTAGGAACTAGAATGAAGAGTGCAGTAGCTATAAATGCGAGAATATTGACTTCCATAATCTCTATGTTTTCTTTCTCTTTTATTTCTAATAAATACTTCGGGATTTAATCCCATAGAAATGCAAAATCTTTCGTCAGTAAATTCAGTGGTATAAATTTTATCTCGATGATATAAAATCGGATCAATATCACGAATAACAATATCTGAGCTATCAAATCAATTCATCGTCGAGAATTAAATAGTATAACATAGGAAGATCTTTTATCCATACCAAATAAAAAAAATTACTTTCTGATGCAATGAAAAATTCCTTTTTCTTTCTTCGTCCGAACCTTTACCTTAAACTAAAAAAGAAAAAAGGAATCCCTGTTAGAAATGAGATTTTTTTTATTCCCTTTCACATACGAAATCAATTGATATTTTTTTGGATTTGTATCCATCGGGACTGACGGGACTCGAACCCGTAGCTTCCGCCTTGACAGGGCGGTGCTCTGACCAATTGAACTACAATCCCAGGGAAAAGTTGTATAGCATACATATTCTTACTATTTCATTCAAACCCCTTTTTTTCTCTTTTAGATTCGAACCCCTGTACTGTAACTGAAAGAGGCAGACTTAACTTTAGCGAGATCGACACGGATTATAAGCAATCCCTTGCTTATTGCTAACTTGATTGAAAAATCAATGAATCAAGGAAACAAAAAAGACTTTTTTGTTTACTTTAATCCTTTCCTAAGACTTTAGACTTTTAAATCCCGATAGGAATTTTTCAAAATCCGAATTTATGGAAAAAATATGTAATATGGAAAAAAGAAATAGCACTCGATATTTTATTCTTCTGTATGGGAGCCCATTGGTGATTTTCAGAGAACACAAAATGGGTTATATCATTTCATGGTGGATCAGCTAATTTTTGGGCCGAGCTGGATTTGAACCAGCGTAGACATATTGCCAACGAATTTACAGTCCGTCCCCATTAACCGCTCGGGCATCGACCCAGGAAGAATCCATTTTAGTCTTTATTGATAATCCCTGATCAATTTCCTCTTGTAGTACCCTACCCCCAGGGGAAGTCGAATCCCCGTTGCCTCCTTGAAAGAGAGATGTCCTAAACCACTAGACGATGGGGGCATACTTGCCCGACCTCCATTCTACTATGTTCATACATAGTATGAACAGTTTTTTGAAATTGTCAATATAATGATATGATTCGATCAGAAGAATCTTTCATAATTCCTTAAAATATCATTTCGATTTCGAAATTGTTCATTCCAATCACCAATCTATATTTTAAAAAAATAATGCGAAATAAAGAAAACAAAAGAAAGAGAGAATCCTTTCAGGGAATGATTGATTTTCTGGAATGGATTTCATATATGTTATTTTCTTTCATGATAATACAGGCGCCGCATTAACACCTCATTTCTTTCACTTTCACTTGCATTCAGTGTTAAGAAGATTTAATTAGTGGGTACATGGATCAATGAAATGAATTTTTTGTTATGATGAAGATGATTTCCATTCGAATCGATTTTGGAAAAATACATTCCATTGATATTTATCAAATCCAATATCAAAAAATCATTTTTTTAACTATACTCACTAGGTAAATCCAATTTCTTGTTCGTTAAAAAGTTGCTATGTACAAAAAATAGATCGATTCTATATATAATATATATATATATATATAATTTTGAGTATATGCAGTAACAAATAGATGTACTAAACTCATATCCATATTGGATGGTTCCTTATTCGGGAATTTACGCAAATGGAGCCCAGCCCCTTTAACTCAGTGGTAGAGTAACGCCATGGTAAGGCGTAAGTCATCGGTTCAAATCCGATAAGGGGCTTTTTTGTCAAAAAATGACAACAGTAGTATTTCGATTTGAAGGAAGAATAGAGATATTCTTGATATTTGTAAGAAGTTTCTCTTTGTAAAAAAAAACTAAGGAATAGTTGAATTTCATTAAAAAATCTAGTTTTTATTCTATTAAATTATTGTTATCATTCGAATGAATTCGAATAGAGTAAACTCATTCTAGTTAGAAAGTGAAAGAGTATTCTTTTCTATATATATATTTTTAGACTGTGATATTTCCTTTAATTGTAAGATATTCCTATCCTATTTTCTATTATTCCAATCAAAAAAAGGGAAAGATTCTAAAAAAAAGTAAGTGGACCTAACCTATTGAATCATAACTATATCCACTATTCTGATATTCAAATTGGATAGAAATGAAATTCGAACAGTGGATCTTTTTTGTTTTTAATATCTCTTTAGTTCGGACTCCGCAAGAATCTGTCAATATTTCGGATTAAATCTTATTGTTCCTAGGAATAAATTGATACTCCTCTTCTCCACGCAGAAGGGTTTATTCTAAGTTCCAACATATAAGTCATTTTACTTTAAAAATATTTTTTTTCCGAATACAAGAAAAGATCCAATTACATTTCGATTATTTCTTTAAGATATGAGATATCTATAAAAAAATCGAAAAAGCCATCAAATCATGACTTCGAGTATCAAATATTTAATTTTGTTATCTATGCATACTAGATTTTTAAAGCAATTAATGGACGAAACTTTCACTTAACAATATTAAAAAATCGGATAGATAGATAAAATAGATAGATAAAAAAAGATTCGAATTTCTTACCTCGATCTGAAAAAAAGGTATACTTTGTCATTTTTTTAATCTGAACGAAAGAAAAATACAACTAAAGAAGACAATAAAAGAAATTCAAGTAAAATAGAAAGTAAAAATAGGATCCTATAGTAGTTTCCTAGACATACAAATTAGAAGAATATAGAAAACTTTTTTTTATTATTTCACGAACAAGATTCAAGAAGAATATTATTTGCTAAAAGGAGAGTAGTATGTCTGGGGATCTGCTGGTAACAAAAGTGATAAAAGCGATCATTTCATTTGTTTCTGGAATAGTTCTTTAAAAAATTTATTTATCGGATTTATGAGTCATAAGACAATTCCCGCGTCATGACTTCATGACTTAGGGAATTGTCTTATGACTCGAAAGGAATAACCCAATTAAGTTAATGGATTTGACCTAAATTAAATATCAATCGACAAAAAAAGTATTTTTCTATTCGAAACCCAGTAGAAAAGAAGGGACAGTCTTCGAGAAATCATATCCTATATAAAATGAAAAAATCCTCGAAGGTTCCATCCCTGAAAATGCTAGGGGGTGTTCGGAAATGGTTGAAGTAGTTGAATAGGAGGATCACTATGACTATAGCTCTTGGTAAATTTACCAAAGATGAAAATGATTTATTTGATATTATGGATGACTGGTTACGGAGGGACCGTTTTGTTTTTGTGGGTTGGTCCGGTCTATTGCTCTTTCCTTGCGCCTATTTTGCCGTGGGGGGTTGGTTCACAGGTACTACCTTTGTAACTTCATGGTATACTCATGGATTAGCAAGTTCCTATTTGGAAGGTTGTAACTTCTTAACTGCGGCAGTCTCTACTCCTGCTAATAGTTTAGCACACTCTTTGTTGTTACTATGGGGTCCTGAAGCACAGGGAGATTTTACCCGTTGGTGTCAATTGGGTGGTCTGTGGACTTTTGTTGCTCTCCACGGTGCTTTCGGATTAATAGGTTTTATGTTACGTCAATTTGAACTTGCTCGATCTGTTCAATTGCGCCCTTATAATGCAATCGCATTCTCCGGTCCAATTGCAGTTTTTGTTTCTGTATTCCTGATTTATCCACTAGGTCAGTCTGGTTGGTTCTTTGCGCCTAGTTTTGGTGTAGCAGC